TACAATTGAAACCATCGAAAAAGAAATATGAGTTAATATATGCTCTAAAGTTAAAAATATCATAAAAATCTTGAATCCCTTAATCTTAATTAAGAAATTAAAATTGGGAACTGAATTCATTATATGATCTATTGTATCTCTTCTCGAAGATGGCATGCCGCTACTCGGACTCGAACCGAGATGCTTTAGCACTGCTTCCTAAGAGCAGCGTGTCTACCGATTTCACCATAGCGGCTTGCTCGAACTCATAATAGCCTATTCATATTCAATCGTCGAGATTGGAGGAGTAAATTCAATGCAATGTTTTTTAGGAAAGATTTAAACTGATAAATCCAAATTCATTCAAATAGGGATTTGAAGGTTCATTATTTTCATTTAGGGTGTCAGTTTATTAAATTAATTTAAGACTTTCGTGTAGGTTATGCTTTCCTGAGATTGAACTCTTGTAACTAGATAATTCTACCGCGATCGAACTCAAAAAAATGCATTTTTACAAAATAGACCCCATTTTGTTTGAATTATTTTAAAATGACACATTTTTCGTACACAATATCCTAACTAAGCTAACGGCTTTTTTGATTGGGTTGAAAGCGAAAGATATATGGGAGATCTATCTAATAATTTAGAGAAAGGAAATTAAGAAGTCCGAAAGTTACACAAAAAGTTTTAAAAATGGAATCAATTAGTATCAACAATTCATTAATTTTAACTTAGCTAAAGATTTTCTATTTGCTCTTCTATAGATATGATATAGAGAGAAAAAAGAATTTTCTTATTTATTATTGGAATTGTAACAAATAGTTCGATGGGGAAAATAAAACTCCCCACCTTGGAAATGAAAAAACATACTAAAAGAGGGTTAAAACCTCCTGTCTTTATTCTTTTTTCAAACAAAAAAAGTATTAGTTGTAGAATTCATTAAACAGAAGAATTCTTATTCCTATATCATAGGAGAAAAGAAAGGTCCATTTCATATTGATTAGCCCAACAATAATAACAATAGGTAATGTAAATTGTTCATTTTTAATTATGAAATGGACCTTTTTTTCGAGTCAAATCAATTCAGATTATTCCAACGTTTTATTACTTATTTGTTTGTCGCACAAAAAAACTTTTTGAATTTCCGGTCAAAAGAGATTTCCCTAACGAAAAAGCTTTTAACGCTGCCCAATATCCCTTCCGTTTCCAAATATTTTTACGAATACGCTTTTTTGATATAGAAGTACGTTTTTTTGGAACTGCCATTTAAAAATGAAGAGGTTACTCATTATTATAGTTGGATGTGAAAGACATCTATTGTTCAAAACGAATTGTTCTTTTTATTCTCTAGATAATATTATTTTCATATAAATGTAGATAGGTGAAAGATATGTGAAAATTGCATAAAATATTACTAGAAGAAGAGGATATATGATTTTTTTTTCAAAAAGAAAATGGTTTTTCTAGTCCATACAATATTCGTAAGAAAGAAAAATTTGTATTGATTGATATTGATACTTTTATTTCTCTTTCTTATTCAAATCTATAGAATATGCCGTGCCCTAGCAATTAAATTGGTTGAACTCTATAACATAAAGAATCAAAAAGACCCTACATTTCTATTTCTGCCTATTTTCGTCGTTCTACATTTAATTTACATGTACTAAAATACATCGAAAGGGTTAAGAACCCCACCCTTGTTGCTTACTGAAAAACTTTAATCTTTAATGTTTTTTATTTTATTAGACTGGAAATAAATCAATCAATTCCATAATGAACTAGTTCATTATTTTGAATAAACTAACTAAAATAGCGAGTTCTTATTTCATTAGGCCAGGTTAGTGATCTTAGTTAATCTAATCCTATGATTCATATTAGTATTTTTAGTGTAATTCTTTATACTTGCTCTATGACTAGAAATTTTTTAATAATCATTGAATTTTTCATTTTCGGTATCTTCATAAATATATTAGTGACTAACTAAGTATTCACGTTTTACGAGTACTTTAGTTATATCATTTGACCAATTGTAACTTCTTGATTTGAATAGTTGAAGTATTTAAGAAAGACTCACAATAAACAATAAGTAAGAATATAAAATTAGAAAATTCTATTTAAGTTAGTACATATCTTGATTTTTTTATTGACTCCTTTCAAAAGAGATAAGATCCGGTGAATCGGAAACACTTAATTAAGAATAAAAAACCTTTTATTTTTTATGGAACAGACATATCAATATGCATGGATAATACCCTTCGTTCCACTTCCAGTTCCTATGTTAATAGGGGTGGGACTTCTTCTTTTTCCCACGGCAACAAAAAATCTTCGTCGTATGTGGTCCTTTCATAGTATTTTATTGTTAAGTATAGTCATGATTTTTTCGATTGATCTGTCTATTCAGCAAATAAATAGCAGTTCTATCTATCAATATGTATGGTCTTGGATCATCACTAATGATTTTTCTTTAGAATTCGGCTACTTAATTGATCCACTTACTTCTATTATGTCAATATTAATCACT